CCATAATGTTGATTATTTAGTTGATATCGGGGATACTTGGAGTTTGATCTCTGATAATACTTTTTTAGTTAGGGATAGTCGCGGTGACAGTTATTCTGTATATTTTGATATTGAAAATCAGATTTTTGAGATTGACAATAATAACCTGTTTCTGAGTAAACTCGAAAGTTTTTTTTCCAGTTTTTTCAATAGTAGGTCTAAGAGTAACAATCAATACTATTATAATTTCATGTATGATACTCAATCCAGTTGGAATGATCACATTAATAGTTGCATTGATAGTTATCTTCGTTGTGAAGTCAATATTAATAGTTACATTTTCGGTGGTACCGACAATTACAGTGATAGTTACATTTATAGTTTCATTTGTACTGAAAGCATAAGTAGTCATAAAAGTGGAAGTTCTAATATAAGAACTGGTGGTAACGTACGTGATTTAAGAAGAAGATTTAAGGATTTCGATATAAATAATAAAAAATACAGACATTTATGGATTCAATGCGAAAATTGTTATGGATTAAATTATAAAAAATTTTTGAGGTCCAAAATGGATATTTGTGAACTGTGTGGATATCATTTGAAAATGAGTAGTTCAGATAGAATCGCACTTTTGATTGATCCGGGCACTTGGGATCCTATGGATGAAGATATGGTCTCTATGGACCCCATTCATTTTCATTCCGAGGAGGAACCCTATAGAGATCGTATCCATTCTTATCAAAGAAGGACAGGTTTAACTGAAGCTGTTCAAACAGGCATAGGTCAACTAAACAGTATTCCCATAGCAATTGGGGTTATGGATTTTCAGTTCATGGGAGGTAGTATGGGATCTGTAGTAGGCGAGAAAATCACTCGTTTGATCGAGTATGCTACTAATCGATCTATACCTGTCATTATTGTATGTGCTTCTGGAGGGGCACGCATGCAAGAAGGAAGTTTGAGCTTGATGCAAATGGCTAAAATATCTTCTGCTTTATATAATTATCAATCAAATAAAAAGTTATTCTATGTATCAATCCTTACATCTCCTACAACCGGTGGAGTAACAGCTAGTTTTGGTATGTTGGGAGATGTTATTATTGCTGAACCCAATGCCTACGTTGCATTTGCGGGTAAAAGAGTAATTGAACAAACATTGAATAAACTAGTACCTGACGGTTCACAAGCGGCTGAGTATTCATTCCATAAGGGCTTATTCGACCCAATCGTACCACGTAATCCTTTAAAAGGTGTTCTAAGTGAGTTATTTCAGCTACACGGTTTCTTTCCCTTAAAAAAAAAATAATAAAAAAAAAGAATAATAGAATCTAGTGCTATATTTTTCTTTTTTTGTAGCGAATTGTATTGGACAGATATTTAGTTCATAGTAATAAAAAAGCTAAGAATAATGGTGTTTTCTTTGGTGACATAAGTTCTACTTGATTTGGAGTCCGAGTTATCGGATAATTACTTTTTATTTTTTCCTCCAAATCCATTTTTTTATCTTACCCCCTATTAGATTTCTGATTATTAATCAGAAAATTTCTATTAAAAGGATAAAAATGGAATTTCTCCTTTCGAGGAAGTCGGGAAAATACAAAGAATTTTTTCTTACCTTCTTACTTATGAATATATACAATAATGAAAAATAGATAAAAAAACAATAGAGTCGCGAACTTTACTTATAGTTTATTAGTTTATAATTTCATTTATATTTATAATATATAGTTACTATTATCTTTAATTTGAAAGATAGAAATAAGATGAGAATAGGAGAATAATAAGAAAATTTATGAAAGTGGATCATCATACATATTTTTATAGAAAAATAAATAGGTACACTTAATTTAATTCCCCATTCCTTGCACTTATTAACTACATAATATTATTTATATACTTACTATTTTTTATAATAAATATACTTATCATAAAATATCCTTATCATAGGGAAAAATATTAAATCGAGGTACCCATTCCATGACAGATCTTAACTTACCCTCTATTTTTGTTCCTTTAGTGGGCCTAGTATTTCCGGCAATTGCAATAGCTTCTTTATTTCTTCATGTCCAAAAAAATAAGATTGTCTAGATCAGGGATAAATTTCATCAATTTATTTCAACACTGGATCATAATAGATTTTTTTAGTGTAATATGATAGGATATGCGGTCCTTTCCAAACATAAATGAAAGAACTGTTATGCATGTGGATACATCGCATAAATGTATATGCGGGTATAGCTGGTAAAAGAGGATCGGTGAATCTTTTTATAATAGAAAGTCAATGTATCTAACCAATTACTTCTAATGGTTCATATCAGATATAGTACTGTTGATGAAAGTTACTTCTTCATATTGGTTATTCTCTCAATCCCAATCGAATGCAACTGGGTCTAATATAGTATGAACTGGCGATCAGAATATATATGGATAGAACTAATAACAGGGTCTCGAAAAACAAGTAATTTTTGCTGGGCCTGTATCCTTTTTTTTGGTTCATTAGGATTCTTAGTGGTTGGAACTTCCAGTTATCTTGGTAGGAATCTCATATCTGGATTTCCATCTAACCAAATTATCTTTTTCCCACAAGGGGTCGTAATGTCTTTCTATGGGATTGCGGGTCTATTCATTAGTTCCTATTTGTGGTGTACAATTTCATGGAATGTGGGTAGTGGTTATGACCGATTCGATAGAAAAGAAGGAATAATGTGTATTTTTCGTTGGGGATTCCCGGGAATAAATCGTCGAATTTTCCTTCGCTTCTGTATGAAAGATATCCAATCAATCAGAATGGAGGTTAAAGAAGGTCTTTTTCCTCGTCGTGTTCTTTATATGGAAATCAGAGGCCAAGGAACCATTCCCTTGACTTGTACTGACGAGAATTTTACTCCACGAGAAATTGAACAAAAAGCTGCAGAATTAGCCTATTTCTTGCGAGTACCAATTGAAGTATTTTGAAATGAACTGAAGAATCAATTTTTTCTCAGCATGAAGGAACTTTCTAATTTCCTTTTTTGTTTAATACAACTGAAGTTTCTTCAGAATGGTAATTGTAGAAAAACATAACATGTTCTATTCTATTTTTGCGTTCCGTTGGCGCAGCGACCCACATAGAATAAAACAAAAAAGTAGGCGAATGTATATGGAACAACTATAATAAACTATAGGAATTTTTTCTATACAAAAACGAAAAACTGGTTTGTATGCGTATGGAACTTTTTTTTTATACTAAAGAAAAAATCGAATTAAATAAATATGGATTTGTCAAATATCCGAACATAACAACATGTATTTCGTAAATACAGAATTTATTTCGTAAATTCAATAAGGAATTCCCATTTTTAGGTCCCAGATTGAAAGATTTCAAATTGATACTTTATTCCTGTGATTAGACGGGTGCAACATTTTTAAATAATCAATTGATCCAGGGGGAGTTTTTTTGTCTTGAAATCCGAATAAATAAGATTCGTTACTTCAATGTTGGTTTTTTGAGTGCTTATCGAAAGGAACAAATGAAGATGAAATTCGTTCGAATTTTCCCAATTAAGATATCATAAAATGATATTTATTTCTTTTTTTATGCGAAAAGGACCCTTCTTCTATATTCTTTCTATATTTCTTCTAGACCCAAACCAAAATTATTACACAAAAATGGGAATAGATCCATAGGTTCGATACCTTGTTATAGAACTCGTACTTTATGTAAATATAAGATCCGCTAGAGTTGACGAATGAAGCAGTTCATTACCAATTCTGAAACAGATAAAAAATGAAAAAAAAGAAAGCATTGACTTCTCTTCCGTATCTTGCATCTATAGTATTTTTGCCCTGGTGGGTATCTATATCATTTAATAAAAGTCTGGAACCCTGGGTTACTAATTGGTGGAATACTAGGCAACCCGAAACTTTTCTGAATGATATTCAAGAGAAAAATGTTCTAGAAAAATTCCTAGAATTAGAGGAACTCCTTTTGTTGAATGAAATTATAAAGGAATACCCCGAGGCACATATACAAAAGCTTCCTATAGGAATACATAAGGAAACGATACAATTGGTCAAAACAAACAATGAATATCATCTCCATATAATTTTGCATTTCTCGACAAATATAATATGTTTCGCTATTCTAAGTGGTTATTTTATTCTGGGTAATGAAGAACTTGTAATTTTTAATTCTTGGGTTCAGGAATTCCTCTATAACTTAAGTGACACAATAAAAGTTTTTTCTATTCTTTTAGTTACTGATTTATGGATCGGATTTCACTCGACCCATGGTTGGGAACTCATTATTGGTTCGATCTACAACGATTTTGGATTGTCTCATAATGACCAAATTATATCTGGTCTTGTTTCCACTTTTCCGGTTATTCTAGATACAATTGTGAAATATTGGATCTTCCATTTTTTAAATCGGGTATCTCCTTCGCTTGTAGTCATTTATCATTCAATGAATGAATGAAGAACTTATTTGATCTATTGATATTAATCAAATCATCATTTTTTTTTCATGTATAAAGAAAGTCTTTTCCGTTTTACTTATTCTTTATACTTCTCCCTATTCAAGGCATTCGTCCTATATTTCAGTACATTTATTTCCGTACAATGGCAGATTCATGGATAGGGAACTCCACTAGCTACCTATCTAATTTATTGTAGAAATTCCGGGATCAATGATTGTACCATGCAAAATAGAAATACTTTTTCTTGGGTAAAGGAACAGATGACTCGATCTATTTCTGTATCGATCATGATATATGTAATAACTCAAGCATCTATTTCAAACGCATATCCCATTTTTGCGCAGCAAGGTTATGAAAATCCACGAGAAGCAACGGGGCGAATTGTATGTGCCAATTGCCATTTAGCCAATAAGCCTGTGGATATTGAAGTTCCACAAGCTGTACTTCCTGATACTGTATTTGAAGCAGTTATTAGAATTCCTTATGATATGCAACTAAAACAGGTTCTTGCTAATGGTAAAAGGGGGTCCTTGAATGTGGGGGCTGTTCTTATTTTACCCGAGG